ACATTATCAACCATATAAAACAATCGAACAAATAGAGAAAAGCCGGCTATCGGAATCGAACCGATGACCATCGCATTACAAATGCGATGCTCTAACCTCTGAGCTAAGCGGGCTCACATAAAATAAATTTCACATGCATAGGAATTCAATAATAAAGAAATCTTAGTATTAATTTTTTTGATTCTTAACTATTCTTAATATAATAGAAATATAGAATATGATATCAAATTCAAATACAAATCAATATTGAATTGAGTATATGAGTATATAAGATAAGGATTATTATCTAGATAGAATCTATTATCTAACTATAGATAGTATCTAGATATACTAGATTTTTATTATCTAATTATCTATATTATACCAATTCTATCTATTCTATATATGAATATGATATTTTTTTAGGTATAATATGTTTTAGTAGTTTATGTTTTCTTTTTTATTACTAGAAATTAGTCTATTTCTCTCTTTTTCATTTATCTATATTTCATATTTTTTTTATTTATATGGATTTCATTTCGTTTCTAATTATTTATTAGTTTGATTAGTTATTTTTTTTTTTTACAATATACAGAATAGATAATTCATATCGAATATATTCTAGAATATAGATATAGAATATTGAACATATATTCAATTATTAGTTCTAGCTATAACAATTCTATTCATCATTAATGATATTATTTATATTCATTATTCATAATAATAATGAAATTCATAATAATATGAAATGCAATTATATCAAATTTCGAATATTCATTTGAATAGTAATATTCATTGAAAATTTCATTCGAAAATGAATTAATTTACATTTTAGTTATAGAGGTCTATCCTAAGAAAAGAAAAAAAAAAAAGAATCGACCCTTTGAGTATTTTCAATTGCATGGTAAAAAAAGGGTCATATACATATATAGGTAGGGATATCCATCTAGATTGAATTGTAGATACAGAAATGATAGAATCAGTTCTGATTGGACCAAATAGTGGCTGGGCTCCCAATAGAGATGAAAGAAGATAGGCAAAAAATCAACTAGGAGGAAACACCTTTCGGTATATGAATTGGTATTTGGTATTGAATCGAATGAATTCAGCCGGTTGGTTCCCGCATAAATGAAAGAATAAAAAAACAAACAAAGGGGAAGGACATCACACGGAAATCCTAATCTAAAAAAGGGGATATGGCGAAATGGTAGACGCTACGGACTTAATTGGCTTGAGCCTTAGTATGGAAACCTACTAAGTGAGAACTTTCAAATTCAGAGAAACCCTGGAATTAAAAAAATGGGCAATCCTGAGCCAACTCCAACTCCTGTTTTCCAAAAGTAAAGAAAAAAAGGTTCAAAAAGAGAGAATAAAAAAGGATAGGTGCAGAGACTCAATGGAAGCTGTTCTAACAAATGGGGTTGACTGCGTTGTTATAACAATTCTTCAATCGAAACTCCAAAAAAAAAGATGACGAATAAACCTATATATATAGAGGTATACGTACTGAAATACTATATCAAATGATTAATGACGACCCGAATCTTTTTTTTCTATGAAAAAATAGAAGAATTGTTGTGAATCGATTCCAAGTTGAAGAAAGAATCGAATATTCATTTATCAAAGCATTCAATTCACTCCATAGTCTGATAGATCTTTTAAAGAACAGATTAATCGGACGAGAATGAAGATAGAGTACCATTCTACATGTCAATACCGACAACAATGAAATTGATAGTAAGAGGAAAATCCGTCGACTTTAGAAATCGTGAGGGTTCAAGTCCCTCTATCCCCAAACAAAAGCTCATTTGACTCTCTAACTAGTTATCCTCTTTTTTCATTAACGGTTCAAAATTGGTTCTTTTCCCCATTTACTCTTCTTTCACAAATGAATCCGAGCGGAAATTGAATCTCTTATCACAAATAAACGATACATGTACAAATGAGCATCTTTGAACAAGATGTACTCATTTGAATCATTCACAGTACATATCATTACTCGTACTAAAACTTACAGACAAAGTTTTCTTTTGAAGATCCAACAAATTCCGGAGCCTCGATAAGACTTTGTCAGACTTTTTCGTCCTTTTAATTGACATAGACCCCAGTTTTCTAGTAAAATGAGTATATGATGCGTCGGGAATGGTCGGGATAGCTCAGTTGGTAGAGCAGAGGACTGAAAATCCTCGTGTCACCAGTTCAAATCTGGTTCCTGGCACATGATTCATTTTTATAAGTATCTATTCTACAAATTATATGGATCGAATATATTCATTAATAGTCTATATCATGACACATACGTAACTTATTTATTTAGGTGTCTAGAGATAGACCCCATCTCTAAAATGGATGGGTAAAGAGTATATAAAATAGTTAAAAAAATTTGATTCTGTTTTCTCTTCTTTTGTTATTCGTTCATATTGTGTCTTCTCTCATTCAAAAATAGATATTAATACTTCATACATTTTAGAAAAGGTTAAAATAGTTAGTTGAAAGACTCAAAAGTTAAGTCGAGGGT